AATTAATTCTCGCTGACCGCGTCCTATCGGTATCATCGAATCAATCGCAATAAGCCCGGTTTGAAGAGGCTCATATATGGAACGACGCGAAATAATCCCCGGTGCGGAGGATTCTATTAATCGAAATGCAGAAGAGGAAATTTTGCCTCTACCATCAATAGGGTTAGCCTGGGCATTTATAACACGACCCAAATAGGCTTCACCCACCGGTATCTGAGCAATTCTTCCCGTTGCTTTTACATAACTTCCTTGTTTTATCATCAACCCGTCACCCATTAATACAACACCAACATTATTTGATTCCAAATTGAGAGCAATGCCGATTGTACCCTCTTCAAATTCTACCAATTCCCCCGCCATTACTTCATAAAGACCGTGAATACGGGCAATGCCATCGCCTACTTGAAGGACGGTACCTTTATTTAAAATATTTACTTCTCTATTATATTGTTTAATACGCTCGCGGATAATATTACTAATTTCGTCGGATCGAATAGTTCCCATGATTAGTTATGATTATTTCTTTCTAAATTATAAAAATAAAAAAGAAAAAAAATAATACCTACGGTATAAAATAAAGACTAATCCGTTATTTCTTTTATTGTTCCCAATATGCCGATATTGGCACTAATGGTACGTAAATGTAACTCGTTGTTCAAACAACCCTTCAGAGTTCCTATAGCTCTTTGTAAGGCTTGTTGGAAAAACCGTTGTCGGACTTGATAAATTACCCGCTGCTGTTGAAACCGAAGAGTTCCATTTTTATCATTTTCTAATTGTTCTAAAGTATTATAAGTTGACTTAATAAAATTCAATTTTTCTTCTTCTATATCAAAGTATCCATTCACTAGAAACTGCTCGGCTTCCGTTTTTACTTTACGTAAACGAGCCCGAGCTTTTTCGAGTTTTTCAACTGCCCCGACGCCCAGTTCTTCTGAATTTTGAATAGTCTTTAAGATCCTCCGTTTTCGATTATCTAATAAATCACTTAATGAAAGTAGATTCTTTTTGTTTTCCTTTAAAAACTTAAATAATCCCTTCCCGAACCAAACGTGAATCTTTCGATTCATTTGGCTCTCACGCTCAATTACTGAAAAGAAAAATTATCATAAGTTTTTTTGCTTTTTATGAATTGAATGAGCTTATCCTCTCTTCCTTATCTTTGTTCAAAGTCCAACAATATTCGGAGGACTCTTCTGACAAAAGAAAGAAAAAATAGGTAATTGTCAGCAAAGTTGTTGCTTTTTTTTTTTCAAAAAAGATTATTACTTCTTTAGATACACAGGTTTTCAATTCAGCATTGGATAAAAAGAAAAAGGGTAAAATGCCCTTACTTTACTTTAAAATTTGTACAATATAAGGTTTCAAATAGTTTGATCAATATGAGTATCCTCTATCGACGCAATATTCTTTTTTAAAAAAGATCTAAAATGAACATAGTGATAGAAAGAGTACCTTGCAGTGCCTTGACTTCAAACGGTTTGTTTTAACCATGTTACAGAGTATCACTTTATTGGGTTGAGAGAGAATCAAAGTAGATTTACCAATAAATCACGAAATGCTAGGGTTCTTACGAATAATTTCTTTATTCATAAGTAATTCGCGAGATCATGTACCCCTATTCTCTCCTAGTTCGAAGGAAAACAAAGGGTACAGCTAGTTGGTCCAGCCTCTTTTTGAAATAAACAACTCGCACGCACTCCCTTTCCAAAAAAGATCAATAAACCAAGCACTACACTTAGATTTATTGGATTTGTTGCTAAAATATCGGTATTCAACCCGAAACTCCCAGCGGATGACCAGCGGCCCAAAGAAAGGAAAGAATCGGTTACGTTTTTCATAAGTTCTCCTCTTATAGATAGACTAAAAAATTATAGATAGACTAAAAAACCGAACAAAGTTATTTTTGTATCGCCGCTTCGCCCCGCTTTTCTTTATTAGATTTTTTTTATTCAATCGCGTCAAAAACAAAAAAATTTTAGGTTTTTATAAATTATAATTCTTTCATAATTATTAACCGGATCCTGTATTTTAGTGGATTATGGGGATCTACTAAGATTCACTTTGGGGGCCCTTACTCTACTCTATACTCTAATTTTATAAATTTTAAAAGAGAAGATAAGAAGATTAAACAAAAGGATTGGCAAATAAAAGTGCTAATGCCACAACCAATCCATAAATTGTTAAAGCTTCCATAAAAGCTAGACTAAGCAATAGAGTGCCTCGTATTTTTCCCTCTGCCTCAGGCTGTCTCGCGATACCCTCTACAGCTTGACCCGCAGCAGTCCCTTGACCAACTCCAGGTCCAATAGAAGCAAGTCCTACGGCCAACCCAGCAGCAATAACGGACGCGGCAGAAATGAGTGGATTCATGAGAAGAGCCTCATAACAAAAAAGAAATCATTAATAATACAATGAATCGTGAATGAATTAGGAATTCAGTATTACATGGCTAGGATTCATCCCCATTTAATGGAGAAGTAATTGACGTACGTATAAGCAATTTTCATTTTGAATTGGCAGAACTACTAAGTTTTATTTCATAAGAATTAAAATATTATATTATTGAATATTATATTATTGATTAGATATTAATCTAATAAAAGAGAAATATCACATATACATTATAAATGTCTTTCTTCTAGAGAAGAAAACAATTGGGAATAATTATTCTAATTATTAGAATTGATTCTTATTCAACTTGTTTAGTAAATTTAGTAAAAAGATCCTTTGAGATCTCTTTACTTTTCAATATCAACGTACTTTGTTTTATAGTGCCCTAAGTCCCTGAGTTAAATTTTTATCTTGAGACACACATACCCTAGGGCAGGGCCTAAGCTAAACAAAGTAAAAAACTTTTTTAAATTCAAAGATGTCCCTCCATGGATTCACCTATATAAGCCGCGGCTAAAGTTGCAAAAATAAGAGCTTGAATACCACTTGTAAATAATCCAAGGAGCATCACGGGTATAGGAACTACTGAAGGTACTAAAGAAACAAGAACAACAACGACTAATTCATCAGCTAAAATATTACCGAAAAGCCGAAAACTAAGTGATAAAGGCTTTGTGAAATCTTCTAAGATGTTAATGGGTAAAAGGATCGGAGTTGGTTTAATATATTTTGAGAAATATCCAAATCCTTTTTTTGAAATACCTGCATAGAAATATGCCGCTGACGTAAGTAAAGCCAAAGCAACAGTAGTATTTATATCATTCGTGGGTGCGGCTAACTCGCCATGAGGTAATTGTAGGATTTTCCAAGGTAAAAGAGCCCCTGACCAATTCGAAACAAAAATAAATAGAAACAGAGTACCAATAAACGGAACCCAAGGGCCATACTCTTCCCCAATTTGAGTTTTACTCACATCTCGAATAAATTCAAGAACATATTCAAATAAATTCTGACCCGCAGTCGGAATGGTTTGTGGGTTGCGAACAGCTACAGTGGCTGAAGCTAATAAGATAGCAATTACAACCCAAGAAGTAATAAGTACTTGTCCGTGAACTAGGAAATCCCCTATTTGCCAATAGAAATGCTGGCCCACTTCCACGCCAGATATATCGTAGAACCCCTTTAGGGTCTTGATGGAACATGATAAAACATCCATATTGCCCCCTTTCCTTAAAAAATAGAACTTTCAACAAAATTATTTTTATACAACCATCTCTTTGCCTACTTGAATCGGATAGTTTGAATAGTCACAAATCACATAAGATCATAAGATCCCCTTATATTTATAACCTATTCCTCTTTATTTTTTATTTATAAAATATTAGAATCTAATGTCTGCTAGGGTATTTCTCTTTATTTTAACTTAAATATTAGTTAATTATTTGAAATTATTAATCAAGGATTTCTTAGATAGCTAAAACGACCCTCACAAATTGCGAATACTAATTTGTTCAGAATGAATCGAATTGAAGATATAGCGTCATCATTCGCTGGAATTGAAATATCTGAGAGATTGGGGTCGCAATTTGTATCGATTAAACAAATTGTTGGAATTCCTAAAGTGATACATTCTCGCAAGGCCGTATATTCTTTGTGCTGATCAACAATTATTACAATATCAGGTAACCCTGTCATATATTGAATACCGCCCAGATATGTTTGCAAGCGAGCTAATTGTCTTTTAAACATAGTTGCATCTCTTTTTGGAAGATGATTGAGCCCTCCCTTTTTTTGTTCCGTTCTCAAGTCCCTGAACTTATTAAGTCTCGTTTCTGTGGTGGACCAATTCGTTAACATACCGGCAAGCCATTTTTTATTAACATAATGACACCGGGCCTTTCCTGAAGCCCGCGCGACTGAATCAGCTGCTTTATTGTTTGTACCAACAATTAAGAATTTTTTTCCCCTCCTTGCTGCATCAAAAACCAAATCACAAGCTTCTGATAAAAAACGAGCAGTTCTAGTGAGATTTGTAATATGAATACCTTTACGCTTTGCCGCGATAAAAGGGGCCATTTGAGGATTCCATTTCCGAGTACCATGACCAAAATGAACTCCAGCCCCCATCATCTCTTCCAAATTTATGTTCCAATATCTTTTTGTCATACCCCCCTTTTTTTATTATTTTTACGAAAAAAAGAAAAGAAACGAGTAATTTTTAATTCAATTAAAAATTTGTTCCGATGGAACCTTCTCCTCTATCGTAGATTGGGCGGAGATATACACCCCAAACCATTCTTTATTATTCTATTCATTGTTGTTGTTCTTACTAACCCAAATGAACGCACAAAATTGAGATAGTCAAGGGATTCATTTGCTCTTAGGAATCGTTCTAAACCCTATCAATTCTATGATGGTGATGTATTAAGGAAAGAGTCAAATAATTTTCTGTGGGGGACCAAAAGATCTCTAATCCCCCCTTCAAATAGATTATTTTTTAAGGGAATGTTATTGTTATAATATTTTTTTGAAGGGTCCACTAATCCTCTAAATCCGGTACCAGCGGGTATCACCCCCCCCAAAACAACGTTCTCTTTCAAGCCTTTCAACCAATCGATACGCCCTCCGAGAGCTGCTTTTGATAAAACTCGAGCCGTTTCTTGAAAACTCGCTTCCGATATGAAACTTTGAGTATTGAGAGATGCTTTTGTTATTCCCAAAAAAACGGATCGGTAATGAATTGGTTCTTCTAAGGCGCGCCCCATTCGTTCTGCTCGCAACAATCCAATAAGTTCTCCGGGCGAAAAAACATTAGACATTCCATCTTCTGAAACCAACACTTTTGATGTTATTTGACGTACAATAATTTCGATATGCCGATTATGAATGTGCACCCCCTGGGATCGATAAACTTTTTGGATCTTATTAACCAAAGAGATGCGACTTTGCACTATAGTTAGCTCAGCGCCAATAAAGAATCCCCAAGGAATTCCAAGAATTCCTCTTATACATTTGCTCCAACCCTCAACCCTCCCTTCTAGATTCATCGATATAGAATCAACCGAACGCACTTCTAATACCTGTTCTACTTTTGGAAGACCTTGTGTTATATCCCCAGATCTTGATTTTTCATAGTTAAATGTAACTACTGTATCTCCGCCGAAAAAGGTTTCTCCATAAAGACCATGAACAGTTGCTCCTGGGGTGGCTAAATAAGGCTTAGCCAATCGTATTACTACAGAGTCAACTTGAACAAGGATAACTTGACCCGATTTGAGGGGGGGTCTTGTTTTGTCTATACAGACATTTTGACAAATAAACTGTCCAAGACTCATTATTTTAGCTGTCTCTGCACAAGAATTGTGAGAATTGTGGTGGAGAAAATTCCAATTCAAATAAAATGTGTTCAAACGAAGGTTACTGCATGGATTGTAATTGCAAATTTTCGAATTTTCCGCAATAAAATAATATTTAAATTTGAATACTTGAAAGGGCGGTTTTACATTGTCGAGGTGAAAATAGTTAGTTACTAAGATCTGATTATGGGTTAGTAAACGATTAAACGAATCACAATTCGCAATTGAAGGGTATGTTCCTAAAGGACCCAAAGAATTACTAATTTGAAGTATTAGGTACTCCTCTTTCTTTGATTCTTGTATGACGTTGTTAGATTTTGCACCGTTTGCTGGGTCCATTCGAGAACAATTAGATGATGACAAAATGATCAAGGACTGAGATCCCTTATTTCTATTCAAAAATCTATGAATAGTTCCTTGATTTTGGTTAAGGTTTTGGTGAATCCTTGCCTTGGAATAGGGATTTTTATGGGTCCAATCTTCAGCGAGCAATCCTAAACCCAAAGGATCATTCCTCTTTCCGATATACGAAATAGGTGCTTTCACGAAGTCGATTCTTAGGAAATGACGAATCAAATAGTTTGTCCTTATTTCAACAATGGAAGCGCGGGCTGCTTCACTAGAATAACTTTTTTTGTCTTGGTTCCGTTTAAAAACTAAACACGTCCGAACTAATTGAATACTTGTGTCATAATTTCCTCGAATTGGTTTGCCATTTCCATGAAGGATATAATTGACAACGCGAAGTTGCGCATTCTCCCTTTGCTGCAAGAGATCGGGGGGAAAAAGTGTTGCGAATGGTATACCATCCATTATTTCATATGTGACGAGAGGTCGAACCAAGACAAAAAACTTTTTTTTGCTCGGCGTAATCCGTTGGACATATATCCAAATTTTAACTTTTTTTGATTCCTTGTAATTTGGTTTTCTTTCGGTTCCGGGTGGTATCAAAACGCCGCTATGCCGGGACCGGGATATATTATCTGCCCCTCCAGGAAAATAGATATCTCCAAAAAAGATTTTAAGTTCAATTAGTTTTTTTTTTCTCTCCACCCTGACTAACCCGCCTACTCGGCTTCTTAGATTTAAGGTGATTTGTGTATCTACCCCAATGAGACTATGGTTCCGTACCATTATGGAAGAAGATCCGGGTAAGATATGCACTTCTTCGGGAATGAAAAAAAATCGCTCGACTTTCATTTTTGGTCGAAATTCGTTAACTCCTCGATACTGAATAAAATCTTCTTTTTTAACGGTTGAATGCATTTCTAGAGTCCCATATTTAGTACTGCCTGAATTATTTCTTCTGTACCGAGGATCGTCGAAAGAAGCAATAATACTATTTGCACAGAAAATACCATTTGCATTTGGGGGTATTTTCATCGAGATACTTGAACAGGGCATTAGTTGATTCTTGTGTTCTTGAATCGATTGTAGTGGAATGATGAATTGATTTCTTCGCCTCTTTGATAAGCAATTTGAAAAAAAATACGAATTATCGTCTAGAATAGGTAGAATAGCCGGATATACTAGATTATAATGATCAGTACATAGACTTGGATTTACGTCTGAATAATAAGCAATTCTATCTTCTTTTTTACCAGAAAAATCCGCACAGGCTATTTCGTGTTTGGCCTCCTCATTAGTTTCTGAGAGCTTAGAAGTATATCTTCGCTTGACAGAAAGGGACTGCGCACTCATTTGATCCTGATCCCTGTGGATTGAAGTGGAGACTAGACTGGAATGACAC